AGTAAGATGCCTGATTAAAGGGTCAATTTGATAGAATGAAAAAAGTAAAAATTTACTCTTACTGTAATTAAAAGAATTAAACTTTTTCCTCTGAAATCAAAAATCAGAAATCTTCATAAAATAAATTACAAAAAGATAAGCTAAGAAAGCTATTAGGCCCATAACCTAAATATAGAAGTAAAATCCTCTTCTTTTTAATTAGACTAAATTTCAATAAAAAAATGTTCATAATGTTTATAGTAATAGGGATTACTATTTCATTATGTTCAAATAATTGAATGTCAATATGATTGGGAATAGAAATTTCATTAATAACGTTCCTACCGATAATAAGATCAAAATTAAAAACCACTTCAGAATCATGTATAAAATATTATATTATCCAGAGATTAAGATCAAGAATCATAATAATAGGGATTATTATGATATCGATGAAAATTAACTCAGAAATATTAATTACTATAGCTATCTTAATAAAACTAGGGATAACACCATTTCATTCCTGAATAATCTCCATTATAGAGGGTATAAGATACCAAATTATAACTCTACTATTTACATTAATAAAATTGGCACCAATAAATATAATTTCATGGATAAATGTAAATTTGCAAATTCCAGTTATATTAGGAATAATAATTAGTTCTTTATCAGCGTTAAACCAAAATTCACTAAAAAAAATTTTATGTTACTCGTCAATTTACAATATATCATTAATACTAACATCTAATCAAATATGAAACATTTGAATAAGATTTATAACCATATACTCAATGATAACAATAATTGTTATAAAAATTTTAAGAGAAAAAAATATTAATTTTGTAAATCAAATAATAATTAAAAATGAAAAAAAAATAATAAAAACAGAAATATGAATTATAATTCTAATGATAGGTGGATTACCACCATCAACATCTTTCTTGTTGAAAATTATAGTTATTCAAAATTTAATACAATATAAACAATACATAATAATTGTTATTATCATCTTAACTTCATGCCTATCAATATTCTTTTATATACGAATCTCAACTTTATCAATAAGAAGATACATAAGAACACCAAAATGAATATTTAAGAAAGAATCAGAAACAAAAATAAAATTTATTATTACTTTAACAGTAATATTTCCAATATTATCATACATAAAAATTATAACTTAAGATTTTAAGTTAATTAAACTATTGGCCTTCAAAGTTAAAATTGCATAAGGCAAGTCTTAAGCCTAAACAAGACTATGCCTAAATTTGCAATTTAGTGTTTTACTAAACTATAAGACTTATTAAGAGAAATAAAATATTCATAAGAAAATTTACAATTTACTGCCTAACTCGGCCACCTTAATGAATAAATGACTATACTCAACTAATCATAAAGACATCGGAACTATATATTTTATATTTGGTATATGGTCGGGTATGGCAGGAAGAATATTAAGAATTATTATCCGAATCGAATTAGGACAACCAGGAAGACTAATTAATAATGATCAAATTTATAATACTATTATTACATCTCATGCATTTATTATAATCTTCTTTATAGTTATACCAATTATAATTGGAGGATTTGGAAACTGGTTAATACCAATCATAATTGGAGCACCTGATATAGCATTCCCACGATTAAATAACATAAGATTTTGATTACTACCACCATCAATATTATTACTAATAATAAGATCAATAATTGAATCTGGTGTTGGGACGGGATGAACTGTATATCCCCCCTTATCAAGAAACATTGCCCATTCCGGTGCAAGAGTAGAATTTGCAATTTTTTCACTTCATCTTGCTGGAATCTCATCAATTTTAGGATCAATTAACTTTATCACTACTGTAATTAATATACGAAGAACTGGAATAAATTTAGATAAAACACCACTATTTGTATGATCAGTAATTATTACTGCTTTCTTACTTCTTATATCCCTGCCAGTATTAGCTGGAGCCATCACAATACTTCTAACTGACCGAAATATTAACACATCATTTTTTGACCCAGCTGGTGGTGGAGACCCAATTTTATATCAACATTTATTCTGATTCTTTGGACACCCTGAAGTATATATCTTAATTTTACCAGGATTCGGATTAATTTCTCATATTATTATCCAACAAAGAGGAAAGAACGAATCATTTGGATATGTGGGTATAATTTATGCAATAATTTCAATTGGAATTCTGGGATTTGTGGTTTGAGCTCATCATATATTTACAGTAGGAATAGATGTAGATACACGTGCATACTTTACCTCAGCAACAATAATTATCGCTGTTCCTACAGGAATTAAAGTATTTAGCTGATTAGCCACAATGCACGGGATATATAATAATATGTCAGTATCAATATTATGATCTACAGGATTTGTATTTTTATTTACAATTGGAGGACTTACAGGTATTATCTTATCAAATTCATCAATTGATGTGGTTATACATGATACCTACTATGTTGTTGCACATTTCCACTATGTTCTATCTATAGGAGCTGTATTTGCTATCATAGGAGGGTTTATCCATTGATATCCCCTATTTACAGGAATATCTATAAATAATAAATGATTAAAAATTCAGTTTAGTACAATATTTGTCGGAGTAAATTTAACATTTTTTCCCCAACACTTCTTAGGATTGGCCGGGATACCTCGACGATATTCAGATTATGCAGATTCATTTACAGCATGAAATGTTGTATCATCAATAGGAAGAGTCGTGTCAATAATTAGAATTATATTAATAGTATTTATTATGTGAGAAAGAATAATTTCAAAACGAATAGCTTTATTTCCTAAAAACACACAGTCGTCAGTTGAATGATTGCAAAAAATACCTCCTATGGAGCATTCATATAACGAATTACCAATAATAAGAAAATTCTTCTGTGGCAGAAAATATGCAATGAGCTTAAAATTCATTTATAAATAAAATTATTTCTTTAGAAATAAATTCATGAATAAACTTATCATTTCAAGATGCATGCTCACCTAATATAGAACAATTAATTATATTTAATGACCATGCTATAATAATTATTATTATAATTACATCAATAGTTGGTTATATAATATCATCAATAATATTTAATAAATTTATCAACCGAAATCTTCTAGAGGGACAAATAATAGAATTAATTTGAACAATAACACCAGCTATTATACTTATCTTTATTGCATTACCATCATTACGAATTTTATACCTTATTGAAGAAAATATAAAACCAATAATAACAATTAAAGCAATTGGACATCAATGATACTGATCATATGAATATTCAGATTTCAAAAACTTAGAATTTGAATCATACATAAAACCATCTAATACAATAAAAATAAATGAATTCCGATTAATAGACGTTGATAGCCGCACACCAATACCATTCTTAACAAACATTCGAATACTGACTTCGTCATCAGATGTAATTCACTCATGAACAATCCCCTCCCTAGGAATTAAAATTGATGCCTGCCCAGGACGAATTAACCAAGCTAACATAATAACACAACGGCCAGGAATCTACTACGGACAATGTTCAGAAATTTGCGGAGCAAATCACAGATTCATACCAATTGTAATTGAAAGATTAAGATTAACAGAATTTATCAAATGATTAAAAACCTAATCATTAGGTTACTTAAAGAAAGTGTTGATCTCTTAAATCAAATTATAGTAATTAACGACTACTCCTGATGGAAAGATTAGTTTAATAAAACACTAATTCGTCATATTAGAGAAGAATAATTTCATCTTTTTTTGCCCCAAATATCACCTCTATGATGATTAAGATTAATAATTGTTTTTAATTCAATAATAATAATAATTAATGCAAACATATATTTTAATAAAGAAAAAATATCAACAATAAAAGAAAAAAAAAAAATTAAAAAAATAAATTGAAAATGATAATAAATCTTTTTTCAGTATTTGATCCGTGCACCGGATACATATCCTTAAATTGATTAAGAACAATAATATTTATAGTTACAATTAATTATAAAATATGGTTTATTAAAAATAACACTACATGAATTATTAACAAAATATATTTAAATATACAAAAAGAAATATTTAATTTAATACCATACAAAGGATCAACCCTCATATTTATAAGAATATTTATTATAATTTTAATTAATAACATTATAGGACTTCTACCGTATACATTTACATCATCATCACATTTAGTATTTTCAATATCCTTAGCACTACCAATATGATTAACAATAATATCATACGGCTGATTAATGAAAACAAACAAGATATTTAAACATTTAGTCCCCATTGGGACCCCAAGAATATTAATACCATTTATAATTATTATTGAAACTATTAGAAATTTAATTCGACCAGGATCTCTAGCTGTACGATTATCAGCTAATATAATTGCAGGCCACTTACTAATATCTCTTTTAGGATCAAATAATAGAATAATAATAAAAACAATTTTATTAACTATATTTATAATATTAATAACATTTGAATTAGCAGTCAGAATTATTCAATCATACGTTTTTATAACACTGATAACTTTATATTCAAGAGAAATCTAAATGAACAATCACCCATATCACTTAGTTGATAAAAGACCATGACCAATTGTTGGGGCAACAGGATTAATAACAATAACCTCAGGGTTAGTAATAATATTCCATAAAAATGATATCAAATTGATAATTTTAGGATTATTAATTACAACATTAACAATAATCCAATGATGACGAGATACAATCCGAGAAGCAACATTTCAAGGTATACATACTAAAAAAGTTATGAAAAGCATAAAAATAGGAATAATTATATTTATTTTATCAGAAATTATATTCTTCTTATCATTCTTTTGAGCATTCTTTCACAGAAGACTATCTCCCTCAATTGAAATTGGTATATTATGACCCCCAATAAATATTAAGCCATTCAACCCAATAAGAATTCCAATATTAAATACAACAATTCTATTAGCCTCAGGAATTTCAATAACTTGAGCTCACAGAGCAATTGTAATAAATAATAAAACACAATCTAAAAAAAGAATAATTTTAACAATTATAATAGGAGTATACTTCACTATTTTACAAGCCATAGAATACTATGAAGCCCCATTCTGCTTATCAGACTCAGTATATGGATCAACATTTTTTATAACAACAGGATTCCACGGAATCCACGTTATTATCGGAACTATATTTATTATTACTATAATAATACGATTAAATAAATTACATTATTCAAATAAACATCATGTGGGCTTTGAATGCTCAGCATGATACTGACACTTTGTAGATGTGATCTGATTATTTCTTTATATATCAATATATTGATGAGGATCATATTTATTTAGTATATATAGTATAATTAGCTTCCAACTAAAAGGATCAAAAAGAAATAAATAATTATATTAATTATAATACAAACCACAATAATTTTAACTTTATTAACAATAATAATATCAATAATAATTGCAATTAGAAAAAAAAAATTAATAGACACACAAAAAGCATCACCATTTGAATGTGGATTTAACCCAATATCAAATAAACGACTACCCTTATCAATCCATTTTTTTATAATTGCTATTATCTTCTTAATCTTCGATATTGAAATTATTATTATTATCCCAACAGTAACAACAATAAAATATACTATAATTAAATACTGAGCAATTGCATCATTTACATTTATTATAATCTTAATTATAGGATTATACTATGAATGGTATAATGGATTAATTAACTGAGCTAATTAGGGTTGTAGTTAAAAATAACATTTAAATTGCAATTAAAAAGTACTAGAAAGTCAACCTTAGTATAAAAGTAAAAATTACAATTAATTTCGACTTAATATATGGAGATAATAATCCTTATACTTAGAGAAAGCCAAAAATTTAGAGGCATTTTATTGTTAATAAAAAAACTGAGTAAAATCTCTCTAAAAGAGTAAAAGACAAAGGAATAGCTGCTAACTATAACCTAGAGCAGTTTAACTCTGTTCTACTCTTTATTCATTTAGTTTAAGAAAACATTTTATTTTCATTAAAAAAAAAGGAACCAACCTAATGAATTGTAAAAAAATAAAAATTTCCCTTATATCTTCAATATAAAACTCTATATAAGCTACATTTACTAAAACAATAAATAAAAAAACCAAAATATAAAAGAAACTATATAAACCCTAATATTACTAGAAATATAAAAATGAAAAAAATCAGAGAATATAAAAAGATAATTAGTAAAACCAAAACCAGAGAATTCACCCCAAAAAATAGAGTGATAACAAAAATAACCATATCTATAAACAAAATTATATAAAAAATTAGAATAACCATTTATATACCACATATATCTATTAAATAAATAAAATTTAAAAGAAAAATAATAATAAAAATTATTAAACTCAAAACCTAATCAAAATCCAATTACTACTATGATAAATCTCAACACCCTTAAATAAAAAGGAAAAATAATAAAATACAAATTAAAACCAAATAATCAAACAAAAGAACAACCAAAACAAACTGAACACACAGATAGACATAAAATTCTTAATTTTATTAAATCAAAATAATCTAAGCAATGAGAAAAACTTACTAAAGAAGAATCCCTATAGACAGTATAATATAAAAGTCGAGAAGTATAACAACAAGAAAGACCAAGACTTAAATAAATAAAAAAAAACAATACTAAATCAGAATTTCTAAATAAAAAAAACTCAACAATTAAATCCTTAGAATAAAATCCAGATATAAAAGGAACTCCACAAAGAGCTAAATTAGAAATGTTAAAACAAGAAGTAGTTAAAGGTATAGAACTACAAAGCGACCCTATAAAACGAATATCCTGATTGTCACTTATAACATAAATATAAATACCAGAACAAAGAAACAAAAGAGACTTAAATATAGCATGAGATAATATATGAAAATAAGCATAATCAGATAAATTTAAAAAAATAGAGGTCATTATTAGCCCCAATTGACTTAAAGTAGATAAAGCTACAATCTTCTTTAAGTCAAACTCATAACTAGCACAAACAGAAGAAAAAATTATAGTAAATAAAGAAAAAAAAACGAACCAATTTAAACTTAGCTCACTGGACCCTAAAAAACGAATTAATAAATAAACCCCAGCAGTAACAAGAGTGGAAGAATGAACTAAAGCAGAGACTGGAGTAGGTGCTGCTATAGCAGCAGGAAGTCAACATGAAAAAGGAATCTGAGCTCTTTTAGTAAAAGAAGAAAAAATTAATAAATAAATTACATAACTAGATAAAAAATCACTATAAAATATAAAATGTCAAGAACCAAAAGAAAAAACCCAACTTACACAAATTAAAATACCAATATCACCGAGTCGATTAGTTAAACAAGTAATCATTCCAGCAATATATCTTTTAAGAGAATTATAGTAAATAACTAAACAGTAAGAAACTAAACCTAAACCGTCTCAACCTAATAAAATACTAAGAAGTCTAGGTCTTAAAATCATTAAAAGTATACTAAAAATAAATAATAAAACAAGAATTAGGAAACGAATAGAAGAATAAGAATAAAAACCTATATACTGAAATCTATAAATAATAACTATAGAAGAAATAAAAGTAACAATAGAAATAAAAATCAAAGAACGTCAATCAATTACAACAACATAACAAACAAAAAAAGAATTAATAAAAAAGAGCTCATACTCAAACATAATAAATAAATCCTCAATAAAAAAAAAAAATCCTAGATAAAAAAGAAAAAGTCTAAAAAAAAAAAAAAAAAAAAATCAATAATAATATTTATTAAACAACACTCAAGATTATAAATATCTGCAACACCACAAATTGTTATTTTAAATAAACTACTTGAATTAAATTAAACTTAGAAAAAAAATTAAAATAATTAAATAATATAAATGAATATAACAAATTAAATATTCACGAACATAAACTATAGAAAATCCATAAAAATTTCTAAATAGCCCATGCTGAGAATATCTATACAAATAAAATCTAAAACAAGCTCTAAAGAAAGAAATTAAAATAATTAAAAAAAAAGAATAATTCCAAAATGAAAGAATACTAATAATAATAAAAACCTCACTAAAAAATCTTAATCTTGGAGGACAACCTATATTAAAGGAACAAAAAAGAAACCAATATAATCTTAATCTAGGCATATAAAAAATTATACCTTTATTTAAGTAGAATCTACGACTAAATAAACGCTCATAACAACAATTTGCTAAAAAAAAAAGACCAGAAGAACATAAACCATGAGCTAACATTATTAACAAACAACTTAATACACCAACTTTAGTTATAGTTAACAATCTACATAAACATAAGCTCATATGACAAACCGAAGAATAAGCAATTAAACATTTAAGATCTGATTGCAAGAAACAAATTAAAGAAACAATAAAAGAACCAGTTAAACTTAAAGAAAACCAAAAAAAAGAATAACTAAAAAAAAAAAAATCATAAATAAATATAAAACGAAAAATACCATAACCCCCAATCCTTAATATTAACCCAGCTAAAATTATAGAACCTCTAACAGAAGCCTGAACATGAGCCCTAGGTAACCAAAAATGAAATATAAATATAGGAAGCTTAATTAAAAAAGCAAAAATTAAACAAAAATGAGAAAAGAAATCATAACAAAAATAAAAATTAAAATCAAAAAAAACTCTAAATCTGCCTAAATAAATATAAATAATAAAACATAAAAGAGGTAAAGAACCAAATAAGGTATAAAAAAATAAATAAAAACCAGAAATTAAACGCTCAGGCTGATAACCTCAACCCAAAATTAAAATTATAAGAGGAATAAGAGTTATTTCAAAAAAAATATATATTAAAATTATATTTATAATACAAAAAACCAAAATCAATAACAAACAAAGAAATAAACATATAAACCCAAATAACCCACGACTATTTAAAGAATAAACTAATATACCTGATAAGAATATAAGAGAAGTAATTAATAAAGATAAAATAATTAACAAATAAGAAAAATAGTCAAAGCCAAAAAAATATCTAATTTTACAAAAAAAAAAAAAAAAAAAAAAAAAAAAAAAAAAAAAAAAAAGGAGGAGGAGGAGATATTGAAAAATAAATCAACAATCTAAATATAAAATTGGAGCCATAAATAAAAAAAATATAATAATTATTATCATATCATTATAGAATTAATATAATCATTAGAATGACACCGGATTAAAAAAATTATTAATCTCAATCCTAAAGCACCTTCACATACCAAAAAAGTTATTATCAAAACGTAAAGATATATAGAACTAAAAAAAGATAAACAATAAAAATAAATAATTAACAACAAATAAATAATGATAAATTCTAATCTAATTAAACACATAAAAATATGTTTACGAACAAAACACAAATTCATAACACCAAAAAACATAAAAAAATAAAAAAAGAAAATAAGTTTTAATAATTTAAGAAAAATAATAATTTTGTAAATTAAAAATGGAAATTTTAATCCTTAAAACATCAGTTTAGTAAATACATCTTTAATATCCAAAATTAATATTTTAATAAACTATAAACTGAAATAAAAATAATAACATTAAAAATAATAATATGCTTATCATTAATCTCAACAACATTAAAGACACCAATATCAATAATATCAACATTACTAATACAAACCTTACTATCAATTTTACTAATAAACAAAAACTCAAATTCATCATGATTTCCCATAATCACATTTATAATAATAATCGGAGGAATTATAATTATCTTTATGTACATAAGAAGAATTAATTCAAACAAAAAATTTAAATTTAATATAAAAAGAATATTAGTACTAATACTTATAATTTTTATAATAGAAGAAATAATAACAGAAAACTTAACAACTGAAATACAAAAATTAACGGGAACTATGGAAGAATATTCATTGTCAAAAATATATAACAAAACTATAGCAATAACCACCACAATAGTTTTATATTTATTATTAACAATAATTTCAATTAATAAAATTATTAAAAACTTCGAGGGACCCCTCCGATCTAAAACTTATGAATAAAATACTACGAAAAAAAAATAAGCTTTTATCTATTTTAAACTATTCAATAGTTAATTTACCAGTGCCAATTAATATTAACAATTGATGAAATTTTGGGTCAATCTTAGGATTATGCTTAACAATCCAATTAGTATCAGGTATTTTATTATCAATACATTATACAGCTAATGTAAACTTAGCATTTGATTCAGTAGCACATATTACACGAGATGTAAATTATGGTTGAATTATACGTACAATACACTCAAATGGGGCATCAATATTTTTTATTTGTATATATGTACATACTACACGAGGAATTTATTATTCATCTTACAAATACAAAAATACATGAACTATAGGAGTTATTATTATATTAATAACAATAGCTACAGCATTTTTAGGGTATGTACTCCCTTGAGGTCAAATATCCTTTTGAGGAGCAACTGTAATTACTAACCTTATATCTGCAATCCCATACTTAGGAGATATAATAGTAAGGTGAATTTGGGGGGGTTTCTCAGTTGATAATTCAACTTTAAATCGATTCTTTTCCTTACATTTTATATTACCATTTATTATTTTAACAATAGTAATTTTACACTTATTTTTCCTACATGAAACTGGCTCAGGAAACCCAGTAGGAATAAACTCTAATTGTGATAAAATTCCATTCCACCCATATTACACAATTAAAGATACAATAGGATTTATTATTATAATTACAATTCTTCTTTTAATAAATATATCAGAACCCTACATACTATCAGATCCAGACAACTTTATTAAAGCAAACCCGATAGTTACCCCAATTCACATTCAACCAGAATGATACTTTCTTTTTGCATACGCTATTTTACGGTCAATCCCTAATAAATTAGGGGGGGTAATAGCATTGATCACATCAATTATAATTTTGTTAGTATTACCATGATCAATAAAAATAAAATTTAAAGGAATTCAATTTTACCCACTAAGACAAGTATTATTTTGAATATTCATTAATAATGTTATTATACTAACATGAATCGGAGCTCGCCCCGTTGAATACCCATATACTGATGTAGGATTGATATTAACAGTAACATACTTTATATATTTTATTATAGACCCTATAAACGTAAAATTATGAGATAAAATAATTAAATAATAGTTAATTAGCTTATATAAAAGCATATATTTTGAAAATATAAGAAAGAATAATTTATTAACTTAACAAAAAAAAATGATAAATACATAAAAACCTGATATAAAAAAAAAAAAATATATAATTTAAAGATAAAGGTAAAAACCCCCTTCAAGCTAAATATATTAGTTTATCATAACGATAACGAGGTAAACAGGAACGCACTCAAATAAAAGCAAAACATATAAAAATTAACTTAATAAAAAAAAAGAAACTATAATAATCACCCCCCAAAAATATTAAACAGGTAATTAATCTAATAAAAATAATTCTGGAGTACTCGGAAATAAATAAAAAAGCAAACTCACCAGATCCATATTCAATATTAAACCCAGAAACTAACTCTCTTTCACCCTCAGAAAAATCAAAGGGGGTTCGATTAGTTTCGGCTATACAACAAGAAACCCAACATAAAAATAAAGGAAAGGATAAAAAGATAAATCAAGTATTATCCTGCAACTTAAATAAATCAATAAAACTATATCTATCTAATAGTAAAAAATAACACAGCATAATTAAAGAAAGAGAAACCTCATAAGAAATTGCCTGAGAAACACTGCGTATACAACCTAATATAGAATAACAACTATTAGAAGATCAACCACAAATAATTAAACCATAAACTCCAATTCTAGAACAACTTAAAAAAAAAATAAACCCATAAAAAAAATCAACAGAATTAAAATAAATAGGAAATAAAATCCAAATAAATAAAGATTGAAATAAGGAAAATAAAGGGCATAAAAAATAAATAAACAAATTAGAGCTTAAAGGAATAAATAACTCTTTTAAAAATAACCTTAACCCATCTCTAAAGGGCTGAACTAACCCTATAATCCCTAACCTATTAGGACCCCTTCGAAATTGAATATAACTTAATACTTTACGCTCCAAAAGAGTAAAAAAGCCCACAGATAATAAAACTATTAATAAAACAAATAAAAAAATCAATAAATGTATTATTGAATATAACCTTAGCTATATAATTAAACTCTAAATTTAGCGCATTAATCTGCCAAATCAACTTTAAAATTAATCAAAAAAAATAATTAATATTAAACCTTAAGGTCCTTTCGTACTAAAAAGATATAAAAATTATAAGATAGAAACCAACCTGGCTCACACCGGTTTGAACTCAAATCATGTAAGATTTAAATAGTCGAACAGACTAAAATATGAAAAACCTGCCCCTCATAAAATCCTTAATTCAACATCGAGGTCGCAAACTTTTATATAAATATGAACTCCCCATAAAAATTACGCTGTTATCCCTAAGGTAACTAAAACTTGTAGTCATTTAAATGGATCTAATGAATCATAAATATAATGAAAAAAATAATTAAAGTTTAAATTTAACTGTCACCCCAACAAAAAATTAACTAAAAATAAAAAAAAAATTAACTAAATAATAATTTAAAACTAATTAAAATAAAGTTCTATAGGGTCTTCTCGTCCCTATAAAAAAATTAAGCTTTTTTACCTAAAAATAAAATTCTAAATTTAAAATTTATAAAGTCAATATATTATTAATTCATTCATTCCAGTTACCAATTAAGAAACTAATTATTATGCTACCTTTGTACAGTCAATATACTGCAGCTATTTAATATAAATCACTGAGCAGAAATTACCTTTAATAAAATTCTAAAAGAAATGTTTTTGATAAACAGTTATAAATTAGAATTGCCGAATTCATTAAAAATTAACTATAAATTATACTAATTTAATCATTATTAAAAATAAAATAAAATTTATTAAATTAATTAAGTAATAAAATAAATAAAATAAAATAATAAAAAAAATCAAAAATTTATTAAAAACTAAATATAAAATACAATAATTAAAAAATGAAACAAAAAAAAAATTTTAAATTTAAATAGAGATTATCCCCAATTAAATAAACTGAAAGAATTCAATTAGAATTAAATTCTATCCTTAAGAACCAGATATAAAAAAGAACGAGTAACTTATAATTACCATTATTAATTTATAAATTGTAATAAAACAAAAAAAAAAAAAAAAAATAAATCTCCCTTCTTCGGGAAATAAAAATAAATTTAAAATTTAATCAACCCTGATACAAAAGGTACTAAAAATTATTCCACAATTTTTAACAACTACTTAACAGAACTAAAAAAAAATTAATTATAAAAAACTATAATAAATAGAACATAAATATAAAAAAATTTACTAAAATCAGAAAGAATAAAAATTTTCTTATTAATGTAAATAATAAGCTTTAAATAAGCTACAGTCTGGACTTTCTAGCTTCACCTTCCGATAAAACTACTTTGTTACGACTTATCCTAATATAGGAGTGACGGGCAATATGTACATTAATATAAATATTCAAAAAAAATAATTAAATTAAATTACTCTCAAATCCTATGAAAAAGTTAAACCAAAATGTAAAATTAATACTAAAGTAACCCACACCTACCTTTATAAAACTGCACCTTGACCTAAAATAAAAGAAACAATCAAAAAGAGAATATCCTAAAAAAACACTCCTAAACCCATAGAGATATACAAATAAAATAAAGGTATAAACTATCGTGGTTTATCAATTACGGAACAGGTTCCTCTGAAAAATAAAATTAACCGCCAAATTCTTTGAGTTATGAAGAACTTAACTACTTTTATTCAGAATAAAATATTTAAACCATAAATAATAGGGTATCTAATCCTAGTCTATTAAACAGGTATCAAATAAATTTAAAAAGAAATAAAAAAATTATAAATTCCACCTAAATAAACCTAAAATAAATCTAAAATAAAATAACATTTATACCTAAGATATTAACTAGAGTTAAATGTATAACCGCGAATGCTGGCACAAAATTAATCAACACTAAACTAAATTACTTAATAAAAATAAAAATATAGGAAAATTCTTTTTACTGCAAAACAAAAATTTAAAAATAAGCATATAATTTAATTATATAGCTAAAACTCAAGCCAGAATCAAACTTATTTAAATAATAAAAATAGACTTAGGTAAATTTAAAGAATAGGGGGCACACAAGTTGGTATTTATTAATTAAATATAAGGCAAAATCTATTTAAAATAATAAACGAATATAAAATGAACCAAAATTAACTGTTAGGGACCAGTTAAGATCAAAATCAATTTTTCAAAAATATACATAATTATAAATAAAAAAATTTATTAGAGTAACTAATAATAATTAAGTATATTTACTGTTAAAACAAAATAATATGTGTATATACTATTCCATTATCCTAGTTTCTTTTTTAACTTTTAAAAAACTAGGATGATGGTTAAATTATAAATTAAGTATAGACTATTTTAACATTAATAATAAATACAAATAAATCTAGAATTAATAAAAACTAAATTATAATAATATATACTTTATAGAGGATATAAAATAGGGTAATTAAAATTGCCTGTGCCAATAAAACTACTTTGTTAAGACTTATCCTAACATAAAAGTGATGAACAATATGTAAATTAATATAAATATTAAAAAAAAATAATTAAATTAAATTACTCTAATAACCCTATAAAAAAGTTAAACCAAAATGTAAAATTAATACTAAAATAACCCACACCTACCTTTATAAAAATAAACCTTCACCTAAAATAAAAAATAATCAAAAAGAGAAGTTCCTCTGAAAAATAAAATTAACCGCCAAATTCTTTGAGTTATGAAGAACTTAACTACTTTTATTCAGAATAAAATATTTAAACCATAAATAATAGAGTATCTAATCCTAGTCTATTAAACAGATATCAAATAAATTTAAAAAGAAATAAAAAAATTATAAATTCCACCTAAATAAACCTAAAATAAATCTAAAATAAAATAACATTTATACCTAAGATATTAACTAGAGTTAAATATATAACCGCGAATGCTGGTACAAAATTAATAAACACTAAACTAAATTACTTAGTAAAATTAAAAATATAGAAAAATTCTTTTACTGAAAAGCAAAAATTTAAAAATAAGCATATAATTTAATTATATAGCTAAAACTCAAGCCAGAATCAAACTCATTTAAATAATAAAAATAGACTTAGGTAAATTTAAAGAATAGGGGGCACACAAGTTGGTATTTATTAATTAAATATAAGGCAAAATCTATTTAAAATAATAAACGAATATAAAATGAACCAAAATTAACTGTTAGGGACCAGTTAAGATCAAAATCAATTTTTCAAAAATATACATAATTATGAATAAAAAAATTTCCTAAGGCAATTAATAATACTTAAGTATATTTACTATCAAAACAAAATAATATATGTGTATACTATTCCATCATCCTAGTTTCTTTTTTTTAATTTCAAAGAAACTAGGATGATGATTAAATTATAAATTAAGTATAGACTATTTTAACATTCATAATAAATATAAATACATCTGGAATTAATAAAATTAAATTATAATTATATATCCTCTTTAGAGGATATAAATTAGGGTAATTAAAGTTGCCTGTGTCATCGTGAAAATATTTATTTAATTAATACTAATTAATTACAAGGCTAAAATTGGAATTAAATCGCTAATTACAATTTTAAGAATTAATTGTAATATTTAATTCAATTTTAAAGATTTTTGATAAAATTGATAATAAATTAGTTTATAATTTTAATTCTTTATATTAAATTATAATTGATCAAATAAAAATAAATTATTATTAATAAAATATTTATTATAATATATAATTAACTAATAAATAAATATATTATTTATAAATAATTAAATCTATCCTCTATTTAAGAGGAGGATAGATTTAT